TTTGTTCAATTTCTCGTGGAGTCAAATTCTCATCAGTACGAGTCAAGGGAATAGCCCCCTGGCCTCTGATTTCCATATAAAGGACACGACGGGTATAAATACCCTCTTTAACTTCTATTCTGATGGACTGAATATCTTTCATAAGGAATCGAAGGAAGATGCGACGATTTTTTCCAGGAAATCCCCAACGAAAAATACACACTATTCCTTCTTTTCTATCGAATCGATCATAACCACTACCTACATTCCACGCAATTGTGCACCACAAATAGGAACTAATAAAGAGACCTGCGATCCCATAGAAAGACATCACGATTCCTTGTGGAAAAAAAATGATTTGCTGAGACGGAAATAAAGATATCAAATTCCTACCAAGATAACTGGAAGTTCCAACCAATAAGAATCCTAATGAACCTAAAAAAAGGATAAAGGCCCAGCACAAATTACTTGTTTTTCGAGACCCCGTTATAAGTTCTATCCATATATGTTCTGATCGCCAACTCATACTAGATCCAGTTGCATTTTATTGGAATTGAGAGAATAACCCAAGTGAATTTGACTTTACTCTTTGTGTTTCCGAAGTAACTCTCATCAACTAGCACTATTCTGATGTAAACCTAGTAATTCATCGAATTGGTTAGATCTAAAATAATAACATCCCTTTCATATGATCCCCTATAGATATCTACACACATTTAGATACATTGACTTTCCATTTCAGACATTCGCCGATCTTGATCTATTTGAAAATAGCTATAATTCATTTACCCATATATCATGTTTCCACATACATAAAAGCTCTTCCATTTATGTTCGGAGGAAACCACATCTTATACCATATTCCACTAAATAGATATCTGTGTTATGATTCAAGTCTAAGTCTTGAAAAAAAAAAAATGGCTGAGATTTGGTCCCATTGGATCTAAAAAATCTTGTTTTTTTGAATAGGAAGAGATAAAGAAGCCATTGCCATTGCCGGAACTACTAGGCCCACTAAAGGCACCAAAACAGAGGGTAAGTCGAGATTTATCATAGAATGGGTACCTCGATTTAATATTTGTACCTGTTATTCTTATATTGTTATAAAGATATCTTATAATAATTAGAATTCATATATAATTATACTATAAGTGAGTATATATAATAATTGAGTATATAATAAGTGCAAGGAATGTAGAACTAAATAAATGGACTTATTCATTTCATCTTTCTACATGAAATGAATGTAGGATAATCCATTTATTATTCTTCCTCTCTTATTCTTGTCTTATAATTTCAAATTTCATTTAAAAGAAAGAGTTTCTTACAAATTTCCGAAAGATTCGTTAGAATCCGATCCAACAGGGATTATTAGTAAAAATGGGGATTCTCGGGAGATATAGAAAGATGCAAGACTCTATATCTATATTTGAATTATATTATATATACGTACGTAAGAAGGGAATATGAAATTCGTTTTATTTACCTTGCCTAATTTCGCGAAAGGAAAAATTCGCTCTTTTATAGTGATAGAGGCTTTATGATTACTAATCAGGAATATGGGTAAAAAAAAAATCTCGAGAAAAAAAAAAGAATTTTCCGCAACTTTTGATTCTTTCTACAATTAGATCTTATGTCACCAAAGAAAACCCCATTCTTCTGATTTTGACTTTGATTTCGATAAACTAACTACTTGTTCGCCACAAATAAAATAATTGAACTTAACTACTTGATTGAATTTTTATTCAAAGGAAAGAAAGCATGGAGCTGAAATAACTCACTCAAAACGCCCTTTAAAGGATTACGTGGTACGATTGGATCGAATAAGCCCTTATGGAATAAATATTCAGCTGCTTGTGAACCTTCAGGTACTGTCTTATTTAATGTTTGTTCAATTACTCTTTTACCCGCAAATGCAATGTAAGCATTGGGTTCTGCAATAATGATATCCCCCAACATACCAAAACTAGCTGTCACCCCACCAGTAGTAGGAGACGTAAGGAGTGATACATAGAATAACTTTTTATTTAATTGATAATCATATAAAGCGGAAGATATTTTAGCCATTTGCATCAAGCTCAAACTTCCTTCTTGCATGCGTGCTCCTCCGGAAGCACAGACTAGAATAAGAGGTAGAAATTTATTGGTAGCATATTCGATCAAACGGGTGATTTTCTCGCCTACTACAGATCCCATACTACCCCCCATAAACTGAAAATCCATAACCCCAATTGCTATGGGAATACCGTTTAGTTGACCTGTGCCTGTTTGAACAGCCTCAGTTAATCCTGTCTTTTTTTGATAAGAATCAATACGATCTTTATAAGGTTCCTCCTCCGAATGAAATTCAATGGGATCCAGAGAAACCATGTCTTCATCCAGAGGATCCCAAGTACCTGGATCAATCGAAAATTCGATTCTATCTGAACTACTCATTTTCAAATGATATCCACATTGTTCACAAATATTCATTTTTGACTTAAAAAATTTCTTATAATTTAATCCATAACAATTTTCGCAT